TTCACGTGTTACATCACATAACAAATTTTCAATTTGGAATTAGGAGAGATGGCTGAGTGGACTAAAGCGGCGGATTGCTAATCCGTTGTACGAATTATTTGTACCGAGGGTTCGAATCCCTCTCTTTCCGCTTTCTCTGATCACTTGGTATTTTCGAATTCGAAAAGATTCTCATCCCTTGATTTTATCATAGTTAAATGTATGAAACAAATAAGATTATTAAGAATTAATTTAGAAAAAAGCAAAAAAAACTAGAAATTTTTTATTCCTCACGTCCAGGATTGCGTCCTGGATCATTAGATAAGAATCCAAAGATAAAAAGTGAAACAAAGAATATCACTACTGTGTAAACAAAGAGTTTGAGAGTAAGCATTACACAATCTCCAAGATCATTTTTTTTTGAAAAAGGGGAATAGATTGCCTATTTTTTACCACATATACCATTTTTTTTTTTTTTTTTTTGACACCCCAAAAAATGAAAAATAAGACGAATTTATTTGTAATAAGATTTTGATTCATTCGTTACCCGAAATTTCTTGTCATATCAATAATTAGGTATTGTGGAGTACCTAATAGTCCATACTCACCGGAAGGTGAGAACGGGGAAAAGGCTGATCCAAATTCATCGCTGCGGTTATTCATTCAATATACAAGAATTTCCATTTTTGAATCGAGGGTTCGTAATGTAAGACTTATCTGATCTTATCAATTTTTAGAATTTTTTTATCGAATACATCATCAATTTAGCAGAGTATTAAAGATTTCATCGAAAACTTACAGTGGCTTGCCAAACAAAGGCTAAGAGAAAAAAGAGTACAGGTATGACAGGCATAACATCTATGATTGGATTGAAAATGGCATAAGCTTCGGGCAATTTGGCGAAGAAAAAACTACTCGAATAAAGGACAGAATTAAGACAGATACCGATTAAACTAAAGATATTAAGCATAACAAGCATTTCGTTCTTGTGGATTAGATAATTTTGAGTTATTTTTATAAGGGAAAAATGAAAAAGGCAGATCAAGAAATCCTTCTTTTTCTTCGGTTCGGACTTTCCCAAATAAAAAATCCCTCCCCCCATTATCATTCTAAAATGAGAATATAAGGAATTCAACTTTCATACAATATCTTAATTGAATTCTATGTAATGATCAATGAATTTTTTTGATTCTATATCTACATGTCTTGAATCCTAGCAACAAAATATCCCATATGTTTTTGTGTATTTGGGTTGGGATTGACGAATAACCAATACCAATATTAGTGTTGATTAATTTCGAATAGAAATCAAAATGGGGCGTGGCCAAGCGGTAAGGCAGCGGGTTTTGGTCCCGTTATTCGGAGGTTCGAATCCTTCCGTCCCAGATCGTTTTTCATGAAACGAAAGATGGGATCACACTGCATTCCACATGAAACAATAATTTGTTAAAGGGAAAAATCTTTTCTTATTAATTTTCAGAATGGTTCTAAGAATCATATTTGAGAATTCGTTTGGTTTCTCACAAACAGAATCAAGTGTCAAATGTGGGTAAAATTGAATATCTTTATTTTCATTCAATTCATATGATAGAATATGGGGTTAAATTAAATAAATTTGATCCTTGCTGACCCTTATCCGGATAAATACTTATTTATCCATAGATAGAAATATTATATACCGGTTGAACCAATGACTATTCATGATTTTATATTGAATCAATTCCATACCGCTTTGAAATTTCAATTAGAGGAATGTTATGGTAAAACTTCGTTTGAAACGATGTGGTAGAAAGCAACGTGCGACTTGAAGGACATGGTTGGCTGTGGATTTTTACATCCGCCATCTTCTATAGTAATGAAGATGCTCTTGGCTCGACATAGTTTGTTCTGTTCTGCCCGGAACCTAATTTGTATTGGGTTATAAGTAAATAGTACATGATGAAGCTCGAGAAGAAAGGATTGATTCATTTTTCAAGGGAAAGAATCTAGGGTTAGTGAAAATCAATAAGTTAGACCAACTCTGTAAGTATATCCTCACTATATATAAATTCTAAATTGAAAGGTTCAAATTCAGAACAAGTTTGAAAAGTCAAATTTTCCTAAATTGGTAAAACTATTTCGATGAAAAGTGTATCACAAGGGAATCAATCATTCGTATTCTATTTATATAGAAAGAAATAACAAAAAAAGGTATGTTGCTGCCATTTTGAAAGGAATAAGGATCCCCCGAGGTAATGTCTAAACCCAATGATTTCACAAAGCAAGGATAAAGGATTCCGAAACAAGGAAACACTATTTTCAATTGTCTCAACAATTGGATCAGACTGAGGAATAAAAATAGATTCGAAATGAGACAAACAAAAGAGTTTAGAGACGGCTCAATAAATGTCTAAGGATTCTCTTGTCAGAATTACCCAACTTGAGTTATGAGTAGGAATGAGATTTCTTCCTTTTTCTGTAAGGAAGAAGAAAAAAGTACTCAATTCAAATTATAGTAAAATTCATGATTTTATGGATCCACTTGCTATTATATACAGAAATTGGAATCATTTTTCTCGAGCCGTATGAGGAAAAAACCTCCTATACGTTTCTAGGGGGGGCATTGTTTATTTACATCTATCCCAATGAGCCATCTATCGAATCGTTGCAATTGATGTTCGATTCCGAAGAGAAGGAAGAGATCTTCGAAAAGTAGGTTTTTACAATCCGATAAAGAATAAAACTTATTTAAATGTTCCTGCTATTCTATATTTCCTTGAAAAAGGTGCTCAACCTACAGGAACTGTTTATGATATTTTAAAGAAGGCAGAATTCTTTAAAGAAAGAACTTTGAGTTAATTAAAGGAAAAAACAAAATTATTAAATAAATAAAATAAAGTAGGGAAGGGTAACTAGTATCTATCCTTGTGTAATTATTTCTATTTACACACCATTTTCCTTTTTCTTGCTTTATTCATATTTTGGTGGGGGAATTTAATTTAACAACAAACAAGGGGTTAAGCTTGCTTATCGTACTTTTATTGATTGAATAAACCGGGGATTTTTTATTTACCTTTTCCTTAATTTTTTCCATTCCAATTTCTTATTTATGTTGTGCCAATCCAACACAAGTCTTTATTTTATTTACTTGATTTACTTTCTCAACATTGCTTTTATATTGACAATGGTGTATCGAACAAATATAATTCGATCGTAGATAAATAGGGCTGTTTATCCCCACCCCATATTGATTTTTTTGTTTCCTTCACTCAAATGATGGGTTTGCCTTGCTGCATTTACTCTCATACAAGATGTATTTTCTTAGGGAAAATAAAAAAAGAATTTGATAAAAAATGGGTGGTCTGCCATAATTTTTACATTTCGATTAGGAATATTTTTAATCCGATCTGCTAACTTTGGTATTTTGTGTTTCTAATTGATCAGAAAATCTTTCTTTTCGATGTGTTGCTAGTTCAATGTTTTGATAGGGTCGTGCAGTGCAATTCAATTGATTTTTATATTTTGATCGTATCTACATATCCTATTTATCCGGGTTGCTAACTCAACGGTAGAGTACTCGGCTTTTAAGTGCGACTATGATCTTTTACACATTTGGATGAAGCAACAAATTCGTCCAGACTATTGGTATAGTCTATAAGACCACGACTGATCCTCAAGGGTAATGAATGGAAAAAACAGCATGTCGTAATAAAATCGAAAATCTAATAAATTGATTTTATTAGATTTTCGATTTTATTAATTTATTTAATTTGAAATGAAAGTCAAAGTTAAAGTAGAACTTTGAGTTTATCCTTACCGGATCATTACAGTTCCAAAAGATTGTTTTGATTTTTGGAAGGGGACAAAATAAATTCACATTTACAGTTGGGTCTAGTGAATAAATGGATAGAGCTCTATGGCTCCAATTCTGGTAAAATAAAAAGCAACGAGCTTATGTTCTTAATTGGAATGATTACCCGATCTAATTAGACGTTAAAAACGAATTAGTGCCTAATGCGGGAAAGAGTGGGTTCTCCTGTGAGTGAACCATTGATTTTTTCTTTTTTTTTTCAGAATCCTAATTATTCTTTATTATGGATTGTAGACGGATGTGTAGAAGAAACAGTATATTGATAAAGAGAATTTATTCCAAAGTCAAAAGAGCGATTGGGTTGCAAAAATAAAGGATTTTTTCTCCTGTTGTAATTATAACGAACATAAACCAATTGGATAGAAAAGGAAGGTAAAAAGATCTGTTGATTGGACTCCCTCTTTCTTTTCCGGGGTATATATTTTTTTCTTACTATACTATATACATAATACAATACATAATACCCTGTTCTGACCATATTGCACTATGTATATATCATTTGATAAACCAAGAAAAACCTCCTGCCTCTGGCTCAAGTAGAAATGTAAATGGAAGAATTACAAGGATATTTAGAAAAAGATAGATCTCGGCAACAACACTTCCTATATCCGTTTCTTTTTCAGGAGTATATTTATGCGTTTGCTCATGATCATGGTTTAAACGATTCGATTTTTTACGAACCCGTGGAAATTATTGGTTATGACAATAAATCTAGTTCAGTACTTGTGAAACGTTTAATTATTCGAATGTATCAACAGAATTTTTTAATTAATTCGGTTAATTATTCTAACCAAAATCGATTCGTTGGGCACAACAATTTTTTTTATTCTCATTTTTTTTCTCAGATGATATCAGAAGGTTTTGCGGTCATTGTGGAAATTCCATTCTCGCTGCGATTAGTATCTTTTCCCGAAGAAAAAGAAATACCAAAATGTCATAATTTACAATCTATTCATTCAATATTTCCCTTTTTAGAGGACAAATTATTACATTTAAATTATGTGTCAGATATACTAATACCCTATCCTATCCATTTGGAAATCTTGGTTCAAATCCTTCAATGTCGGATCGAAGATGTTCCATCTTTGCATTTATTGCGATTCTTTCTTCACGAATATCATAATTGGAATAGTCTCATTACTCCGAAGAAATCAATTTATGTTTTTTCAAA